GTTCCAGAAGATGTTAATGGTAAGCAAGAAGATTGTTTACGAAGAAACAACAAGAAAAATTCATATTCTGATACATAAGAGTTATATAGGAATCGAAATAGTCTTTTATTTTCTTTTTTCAAAAGAAAAATCGATTTCATTGAAGTAATAAGACTATTCCAATTCGAATAGTAGTTGAGAAAGAATCGCAATAAATGCAAAGATGGAACATCTTTGATCCGGTATTGAAGGAGTTGAACCAAGATTTCAAAATGGATAGGATAGGGTATTTCTATATGTGATAGATAATGTAAATGCAAAAATTTGTCTTCTAAAAAGGGAAATATTGAATGAATAGATCGTAAATTCTGAAACTTTGGTGTTTCTTTTTCTTTCGGACAAGATAATTCTCGTAGCGAGAATGGGATTTCTACAACGATCGCAAACCCCTCAGATAGAATCTGAGAATAAAACTCAGAATAAAAAAAATTGTTGTAATCCAACAATCGATCTTGGTTAGGATGATTAACCGAGTTAATCCAAAAATTCTGCTGATACATTCGAATAATTAAACGTTTCACAAGTAGTGAACTAAATTTCTTGTTATTACAACTAACAATTTCCACAGGTTCGGAACCTTTTAATCCATAATCATGGGCAAATGCATAAATATACTCCTGAAAGAGAAGTGGGTAAACGAAGTATTGTTGACGAGATTTCTGTTTTTCTGAATACCCTTCCAATTTTTCCATTTGTATTTCTACTTGAATCAGAAAGAAGAAGCATTTCTCGGTTTCTCAAATGATGATACATAGTGCAATATGGTCAAAACAGGGTGTTGCATTTTTTAATACAAACCCTGGAAAGAAAAGGAATCTAATCCACAGATCTTTTCCTTTTCTATCCAATTAGTTTATGTTTGTTCTAATTACAAAAGAGAACAAATCTTTTATTTTTGCAGGCCAATTGCTCTTTTGACTTTGGAATCCAGTCTCTTTATCAATATACTGCTTCTTTTACACATTCAATCCATAACATCCCTTTTCAATCTATAATCAAGAATAATTAGGATTTCTAAAAAAAAAAAAAAAGAAAAAATCAAGGGTCCGTTCATAGGAAAACCCAACCTTTCCCCGCATCAGGCACTAATCTATTTTTAACGTCTAATTAGATCGGGGAATCATTTCAATTAAGAAGTTAAGCTCGTTGCTTTTTATTTTACCAGAATTGGAGCCAGGCTCTATCCATTTATTCACTAGACCCAGAAAATAGGAATTTTTTATTCCATTCCAAAAATCAAAAATAAGAAATTGATTTTATTACGACATGCTATTTTTTCCATTCATTACCCTTGAGGATCAGTCGTGGTCTTCTAGACTCTACCAAGAGTCTGGACGAATTTGTTGCTTCATCCAAATGTGTAAAAGATCATAGTCGCACTTAAAAGCCGAGTACTCTACCATTGAGTTAGCAACCCAGATAAAATAGGATCTTAGATACGATCGAAACCCAAAAATCAATGGAATTACACCGCACGCTCCTGTCAAAACATTGAACTAGCAAAACATTAAAAGAAAGATTTTATCGCCCATTAAAAACACTCAAATGCCAAAATGAACAGGTCCGGCTAAATTTCACTAAGGTTAAAAAAGGAGCGGCCCCAATCACGATAGCAAAATTGTCATTTTTTTAGCAATTTATATTTCTTTATATAAATAAATCTTGTATGAGAGTACATGCAAGAGGGACAACCTTATCATTTGAGCGAAGTGTAGACAGAAAAACCTAATATGGAGTGAGGATAAAGAGACCTATCTATCTACAAATTCTATTTGTTCAATAGACCTTTGTCAATGGAAATACAATGGTAAGAAAACAAATTAGATAGAAAAAGTAAATAAAATAAGGGCTTATGTTGGATTGGCACGACATAAATCCAGTCAAAAATAGGACTAAGAAAGAGGCAAATTGTGTCTAAATAATTAGACAACGAGGGATACTAGTGATCCTCTCCTACTTTTTTATTCATTTAGTTCTTCAATTAACTCAAAGTTCCTTCTTTTTCTTTAAAGAATTCTGCCTTCCTTAAAATATCATAAACAGTTCTTGTAGGTTGAGCACCCTTTTCAAGGAAATAGAGAATAGCTGGAACATTTAAACAAGTTTGATTCTTTATCGGATCATAAAAACCTACTTTTCGAAGATCTCTTCCTTCTCTTCGAGATCGAACATCAATTGCAACGATTCGATAGACAGCTTATTGGGATAGATGTAGCTAAACAATGCCCCCCCTAGAAACGTATAGGAGGTTTTCTCCTCATACGGCTCGAGAAAAAGATTCGAATTTCTGTCTATAATACAAGTAGATAGAAATTAGACTATGACTTGCATTAATTTCCTTACAGAAAAAACAAATTTCATTTATACTCATGACTCAAGTTGGTTAATTTTGACTGACAGACTTAAAAGGAAAAATCCTTCCAAATTTTTTGAGTCGTCTCTAAACTCTTTTCTTTGTCTCATCTCGAACGAATTGACTTTTATTCCTTATTCTGATCCAATTCTATTGTTGAGACAATTGAAAATCGCGTTTACTTGTTCCGGAATTCTTTATCTTTGATTTGTGAAATCCTTGGGTTTAGACATTACTTCGGGAATTCCTATTCTTTTTTCTTTCAAAAGAGTAGCAACATACCCTTTTTTTCTTATTTCCTTCGATAAAGCATTTCCCTCTTCTATAGAAATCGAATATGGGCGATTGATTCTGATAAACTTTTAATTGAAAGAGTTTTTCCAATCTTCCAAAATTGGACTTTCTTCTTATTTTAACCTTTCGATTTCTATATTAAGGATAGACTGACAAAGTTGGCCTAATTTATTAGTTTTCACTAACCCTAGATTCTTTCCCTTGATAAAAAATCAATTCTGTCCTCTCGAGCTCCATCGTGTACTATTTACTTACAAACAACCCAGCGCAAATTTGGTTCGGGACGAATAGAACAGACTATGTCGAGCCAAGAGCATTTTCATTACTATGGAAAATGATGGATAACAAAATCCACAATCGATCATGTCCTTCAAGTCGCACGTTGCTTTCTACCACATCGTTTTAAACGAAGTTTTACCATAACAAACATTCCTCTAATTTCATTGCAAAGTGGTATAGGGAATTGATCCAATATGGATGGGATCATGAATAGTCATTGGTTTAGTTTAGTTTTTTGTATACTAATTCAAACTTGCTATCTATGGAGAAATATGGATAAAAGAAATAAGTATTTATCGGGGAAGACTCCGCAAAGATCCAATTTATTTAAACCCATATTCTATCATATGAAGGAAAGGAAACATAGTTCGAAAAAGACGAATAAACAAGTTTGCTTAAGACTTATTTTTTATTGAATTTCCATCCTCAACAGAGGACTCGAGATGGTCAATCCTGAAATGAGAAGCGAAGGATCGACTCTTCTCCAACAAATAAACTATCAACCTCAAAAAAAGTTTAATTAATTTAATTACTATATTAGAATTAGATTAGCAATATATTTTTCCATAACAAAAACTATTAACTAAATAAACTATTCCAATGAAAAGATTGAAAGTTTTTTGGTAGTTATAGAATTCTCGTACTTCTTCGACTCGAATACCAAAAGAGGGAAAAAAATGAAGTAAAAAAAAAAACACATTTCGTGTAAAGTCAAATTAAGGCCTTTGCTTTTACTTATAGCATTCTTTCTTTTACCTAAAAGAAGCAACTCCAAATCAAAAATCAGGAGAAGTATGATTTTTTGAATCCATTCTATCCAACGAACAGTTCTTACCTTATCCTTACCAGAATGGATCATTCTGGATATTTAAAGAATCGCAGATCGAGATGGTTTTCGCTTAACCAAAGAGGGGCCCTTTTTACTAATAATATAATACAACAAAAATCTATCTCTATCATAAAGGGATAGGTCTCATTTTTTATACAGTGTTTTACGTCAAGTTTAAAATTTTTTCAATTAATTCGAAAGCCGAGTAGACAGAATATATGAATTTCTCTCTAATCCTCACATTCCATTGATTTAGAAATGGATATTTGCAAATCAGATAATATCTAAAATACAAAAATGGAGTTCCTATCCATAGAATAGAAACCCTTTTTCTTTTTTCGCAAGCCGATCTTGGTCAAAAGTTTTAAGACCTGTGCTGAAACTAAAAACTTCCTATTCTTTAATCTGGCCATGAAATATAGAATTAGGATACCCCCTTTATTTTCTTTTTATTTACTTACTTTAGTTCTTTAGTTCGGGAAAAATAAATAGGGGGTCCTTCTTTTCTTTCACATTAGATGTCAAATGTATCATGTAAGAATTCCCCCTTCATGGATATGGAGCATAAAGTTTATCTAAGAAGTTCGAATTTCAAAACACATATGAGTAATGAGTAGTAGTAGGGGCATATCCTGAATGTGACTGATAGACCCAATTTTTCATGAAAATAAAGATATTCAATTTGACTGGACTTGACACTTGATTATGTTTTCTGAGAAAGAAAAAGAATGCTTAGAAATGCATCTAATCTAAGAGTTCATAAGAGATAATTATTCTCTTTAATAAACTTTCTTTTATCTCGTGTGGGGTACAATATGATTTCATCTTTCGTTTCATCAGAAAAAATCTGGGACGGAAGGATTCGAACCTCCGAGTAACGGGACCAAAACCCGCTGCCTTACCACTTGGCCACGCCCCATTTCTGGTTTTATGCGACACTAATAAACACTATTATGTTTATTTGTTATTCGTCAATCCCACTTCAATTACATAAAAAATGAGGGATACTCTCTTGCTAGGATTCTAGACATGCGGATAATATAGAATCCAAAAAATGCATTGATCATTACATGGAATTCTATTAAGATATTATATGAAAGTCGAATTTCTTCCATTCTCATTTGAGAGTGCGAATACAAGGAGGTATTTTGCGTTTGGGAAAGTCCGAAGAAAAAAGGATTTTGAACCCGCCTTTTCTTTTTTCCCTTAGAAAAATAACTCAATCAAAATCCAATTGTCTACTCTACAAGAACGAAATGCTTGTTATGCCTAATATACTTAGTTTAACCTGTATCTGTTTTAATTCTGTTCTTTATCCGACTAGTTTTTTCTTCGCCAAATTGCCCGAAGCTTATGCCATTTTCAACCCAATCGTGGATTTTATGCCTGTCATACCTATACTCTTTTTTCTATTAGCCTTTGTTTGGCAAGCTGCTGTAAGTTTTCGATGAAATCTTTACTACTCTGTTCTGTCTGCCAAATTGAATGATGTATTCATTCCAAAAAAATTCTAAAAATGAATAAAAGCCGAGAAGTCTTATATTATGAACCTTCGATTCTAAAATTCTAATTCTTCTACATTGAATGTATAGCTGCAGCAATAAATTGGGATCCGCCTTTCTACCCCACCCCCTGCACCTACGTTGAGCAGGTACCTTTAGGTACCCACACAATACCTAACCTAATTTTTGATATTGATAAGAGTGCTTATTATAAATCAATTCTTGCAATTTTTTTCAAGAATTGATTTTTGCATTTTTAGGTGTAAAAATAAACAAAACCCATCCTAGTGGATCTGTGTGGTAAGGAAAAACGGGTAATCTATTCCTTAAAAAAAAATCTTGGAGATTATGTAATGCTTACTCTCAAACTTTTTGTTTATACAGTAGTGATATTCTTTGTTTCCCTCTTTATCTTTGGATTCTTATCTAATGACCCAGGACGTAATCCTGGGCGTGAGGAGTAAAAATCCAAATTTTTTTGGAATTTTTTCTTACAAATTGGATTTGTTTCGTACATTTATCTATGAGAAAATCCGGGGGTCAGAATTCCTTCCAATTCGAAAGTCCCAAATGATCCGAGGGGGCGGAAAGAGAGGGATTCGAACCCTCGGTACAAAAAAATTGTACAACGGATTAGCAATCCGCCGCTTTAGTCCACTCAGCCATCTCTCCCCGTTCCAAATCGAAAGGTTTCCGTGATATGACAGAGGCAAGAAATAACGATTGCAAAAAATCCTTCCTTTTTCTTTCAAAAGTCCATAAAAATTATATTGCCAATTCCATTTTAATTATATTCTTTTTTCTTAATGTTAATAAAAAAAAGAAGAAAATTCTTGTTTTTTCTTTCTAAAATTCGATATTGGCTGAGAAATAATCAGATAGATTTTCTCTTCAGCGGGCATTTTCATATAGGACTTGTTATAATAAAACAAGCAGGTTATATAAAAAATAAAAAACTCTTTTTTCGATTATTTATAAACAAAACAAAAAGGGTTCTTATCAAACCCACCATAAAATTGGAAAGAAAGATAAAGTAAGTAGACCTGACTCCTTGAATGATGCCTCTATCCACTATTCTGATATATAAATTCGATGTAGATGAAATTGTATAAGCGGATTTTTTGTATTTCCTTAGACTTAGACCGCGCAAGGCAAGAATTTTTCGCTATTTACGATTTCATATTCTTGTTACTAGATGTTCTATAGGAATAAGAAGAAATCGCAACTCCTTTCCGCTACACATAAAAATTGATTTCGAAAGTCAATTTTTTTTTTCAATATCTTTCTTTTTTTTTTCAGAATCCAATTTTTGTTCTTCCACCCATGCAATAGAGAGCGAGTGGGAAAAGAGGGGTTACTTTTATTTTCATTTTTCCTAAAAAGATAGGCTTTGAAATAGGAGTCATGGAATAATGCTGAATTCAAATGTTTATTTCTATAGTATAAGAAAAACTAATCGAATCAAATTCATGGATTTACCACGACCTCGGTTGTGACCCCATAGATAAAAATAAAAAATTTCTATCTTCGAGACCTTTGAAAAAGGGCATTGAACGAGAAAGAAATCGTCCACAGATAATCAAACTATCGTATGCCTTGGAAGTGATATGAGGTGCTCGGAAATGGTTGAAGTAATTGAATAGGAGGATCACTATGACTATAGCCCTTGGTAGAGTTACTAAAGAAGAAAATGATCTATTTGATATTATGGACGACTGGTTACGAAGGGACCGTTTCGTTTTTGTAGGATGGTCCGGCCTATTGCTCTTTCCTTGTGCTTATTTCGCTTTAGGGGGTTGGTTTACAGGGACAACTTTTGTAACTTCTTGGTATACCCATGGATTGGCTAGTTCCTATTTGGAAGGTTGTAATTTCTTAACCGCGGCAGTTTCCACCCCTGCCAATAGTTTAGCACACTCTTTGTTGCTACTATGGGGCCCGGAAGCGCAAGGGGATTTTACTCGTTGGTGTCAATTAGGCGGTCTGTGGACTTTTGTCGCTCTCCATGGGGCTTTTGCACTAATAGGTTTCATGTTACGTCAATTTGAACTTGCTCGGTCTGTTCAATTGCGGCCTTATAATGCAATTTCATTCTCTGCTCCAATCGCTGTTTTTGTTTCCGTATTCCTTATTTATCCACTGGGGCAATCTGGTTGGTTCTTTGCGCCGAGTTTTGGCGTAGCAGCGATATTTCGATTCATCCT